ATAAATTTTTGCTTTCGGGAAGTTCAAATTAGACTAGACAAATAAAATAAAGTTCATTTTCCTACCTTGCTTGCATATGTATAGATATATCAAATAGAGATATATACAGAAGAGAGTTTTTGCATTTCCCGAAAATTCCCTGTTGTTGGATCATATTCTAATCGATTTTGTAGAAATTTTTAATGGAATAAAATTTTTTCTTTATTAATGACTATATAGAAATAAATGACTATATAGAAATAGAAGTAGAAGACAAAAAGAATAATAAATCTAACAAGGGGATTATGATATATCTATTTGATTTTTAAAGATTAATAAGTCCATTTATTTAGTTTGGCGTTTCTTGTACCTATTTTTTGATTCTATTTCTATTAGGTTGTATATTAGTATTAGATATATATTTACTTAAAGATACTTAGTATAATTAGATAATATATATAATAATAGAAATAATAAAAATACAAGATATTTTTAGATATCTTTAGAATTCAGAATATAACAATAACAGGTACAAATATTAAATTGAGGTACCCATTTTATGACAACTTTCAATAACTTACCCTCTATTTTTGTGCCTTTAGTAGGCCTAGTCTTTCCGGCAATTGCAATGGCTTCTTTATTTCTTCATATTCAAAAAAATAAGATTTTTTAGATCGGATGAGACCTAATCGTATCACTCCTTTTTTGATTTTAAAAACTTCGATTCGATAAGACCCATTTGGTAGAATATTGTATAACACATAGATTCCTACAAACATAAATAAAAAAAGCTCTTATGCATGTGTAAATGTATTATATGAGTCAAAAAATTTGCGCTCTTTTGAAAAATGGATCATCATCGGGCCGATGTATGAAATTCAAGTCAATGTATTTATTTGTATGTATATAGCTATCGGGGATCATATAAAGGAAGGAGATGTTATTATTTTAGATATAAAAAATTCTATGAATTACTCCTGAGGTAAAGATTCACAACAAAATAGTTGATGAGAGTTACTTTGAAAACAAAAAAAGGAAAGTCATATTTTCTCAATTCCAAAAAATTGTATAACTGGATCTAATATATATGAGTTGGCGATCAGAATCTATATGGATAGAATTTATAACGGGGTCTCGAAAAACAAGTAATTTCTGCTGGGCCTTTATCCTATTTTTAGGTTCATTAGGATTCTTATTGGTTGGAACTTCCAGTTATCTTGGTAGAAATGTTATATCGTTATTTCCGTCTCAGCAAATCATTTTTTTTCCACAAGGGATTGTGATGTCTTTCTATGGTATCGCAGGTCTCTTTATTAGTTGCTATTTGTGGTGCACTATTTTGTGGAATGTGGGTAGTGGTTATGATCTTTTCGACCGAAAAGCAGGAATAGTGCGTATTTTTCGTTGGGGATTTCCTGGAAAAAGTCGTCGCATCTTTTTACGATTCCTTATGAAAGATATTCAGTCCATCAGAATAGAAGTTAAAGAGGGTGTTTCTGCTCGGCGTGTCCTTTATATGGAAATTCGAGGTCAAGGGGCTATTCCTTTAATTCGTACTGATGAGAATTTTACTACACGAGAAATTGAGCAAAAAGCTGCTGAATTGGCTTATTTCTTGCGTGTACCAATTGAAGTATTTTGAAATGAATGAATTTTAAAAGACTAAATGCTTTGGCAGTAGAAAGAAAAAACAAAAGAATTTCTTTCTTTTTTTTGTCAATTAAACATTCATCTATTCTTTTATGCTCGTTTTTTTTTTGATATATTTGATAGAAAGTTTCTTCATCTCGAAATTAGTATTGACCGAAAAAAGGGAGAATAACATCCTGGAAACCCAATTTTTTCTTGATTCAAATTGGAAGTGTATTCTGAGTCTATTTCTTTATTCTTTCTAGATTCAAAGCAAAGACTAAGTATTAAATCAAAAGAAAAAGAGAAAATGGATTCATAGGTTCAATACATTCTATTCGAATTAGAATAGAAACTCATGCTCGATAGAAATATTAGATCTAATAGAATCAACAACTGAGGTAGGTTCATTAACAATTCACAGATTCAAAATGGCAAAAAAGAAAGCATTCATTCCTTTTTTTTATTTTACATCTATAGTCTTTTTGCCCTGGTTGATCTCTCTCTGCTGTAATAAAAGTTTGAAAACTTGGATTACTAATTGGTGGAATACTAGACAATGCGAAACTTTTTTGAATGATATTCAAGAAAAAAGTGTTCTAGAAAAATTCATACAATTAGAGAACCTATTCCAGCTCGATGAAATGATAAAGGAATACCCAGAAACCGATTTACAACAATTTCGTCTAGGAATCCACAAAGAAACGATCCAATTCATCAAGATACACAATGAGTATCGTATCCATACAATCTTGCACTTCTCGACAAATCTAATATCTTTCGTTATTCTAAGTGGTTATTCCTTTTTGGGTAAGGAAAAGCTTTTTATTCTAAATTCTTGGGTTCAAGAATTCCTATATAATTTAAGTGATACAATTAAAGCTTTTTCGATTCTTTTATTAACTGATTTATGTATCGGATTTCATTCGCCTCACGGTTGGGAACTAATGATTGGTTATATTTACAAAGATTTTGGGTTTGCTCATTATGAGCAAATTTTATCTGGTCTAGTTTCTACCTTTCCAGTCATTCTTGATACAATTTTTAAATATTGGATCTTTCGTTATTTAAATCGTGTATCTCCGTCACTTGTAGTGATTTATCATGCAATAAATGACTAAAAAATGATTCACTGATCCAATTTCTAATCTTTCGTACCTTATACATCATAACCAAATCAAAGTCGTATTTACTTTACTCTTTTTACCCAGGAGGGGATTCCTTGTATATTTCAAAAAAAAAAATTTATTTTTTTCAGTAAATGTAAATAGCAGAATTGTGGCTAGGGAAGTATATTATCGACCTACCTAACTTTATTGTAGAAATTTTCGGGATAAATGATTGGACCATGCAAACTAGAAATACCTTTTCTTGGATAAGGGAAGAGATTACTCGCTCCATATCTGTCTCACTCATGATATATATAATAACTTGGGCATCCATTTCAAGTGCATATCCGATTTTTGCCCAGCAGAATTATGAAAATCCACGAGAGGCAACTGGGCGTATTGTATGTGCCAATTGCCATTTAGCTAATAAGCCCGTGGATATTGAGGTTCCACAAACGGTACTTCCTGATACTGTATTTGAAGCAGTTGTTAAAATTCCTTATGATATGCAACTAAAGCAAGTTCTAGCTAATGGTAAAAAAGGAGCTTTGAATGTGGGAGCTGTTCTTATTTTACCCGAGGGGTTTGAATTAGCCCCTCCCGATCGTATTTCACCCGAGATGAAAGAAAAGATAGGAAATCTGTCTTTTCAGAATTATCGCCCCAATAAAAAAAATATTCTTGTGGTAGGTCCTGTTCCTGGTCAAAAATATAGTGAAATAACCTTTCCTATTCTTGCCCCAGACCCTGCTACTAATAAAGATGTTCACTTCTTAAAATATCCTATATACGTAGGTGGAAACAGGGGAAGGGGTCAGATTTATCCTGATGGTAGCAAAAGTAACAATACAGTTTATAATGCTACGGCAGGAGGGCTAATAAGCAAAATCTTACGAAAAGAAAAAGGGGGATACGAAATAACCATAGTGGATACATCGAATGGACGCCAAGTGATTGATATTATCCCTCGAGGCCTAGAACTTCTTGTTTCAGAGGGCGAATCCATTAAACTCGATCAACCATTAACGAGTAATCCCAATGTAGGTGGATTTGGTCAGGGGGATGCGGAAATAGTACTTCAAGATCCATTACGTGTCCAAGGCCTTTTGTTCTTCTTAGGATCGGTTGTTTTGGCACAAATCTTTTTGGTTCTTAAAAAGAAACAGTTTGAGAAGGTTCAATTATCCGAAATGAATTTTTAGATCTGTCTATTTAGCTTTATCAAATTCGTAAAAAAGAACCAAAAAAATTATTGTTCCCAATTTGGTCTGGTCAACAAAATTCTGAAAAGCCTTTTGCCTCTTTTTAGATTTTCTATTCCTTTTCGACCAGATGTCAGGAATTACTTGTATCATAGTCCTAATCTTAATATGTATATTGAGAAGAATTCACTTTACCCCTTTTTTTTTTTAATACAAATTTGAAAAATGGGAAGGGGGTGTGATGTAACTCTGTCGTTATTGACCAATTGATAGAATGTATCAATCATCAAGAGTTTGTTCTATTAGAATGGAAAAATTTGACTAGATACTAAAATAAGATAAGGAAGGTAAGCGCAGAAAAAAAGGGAACCATAAATCGGCGAAACAACAAGTTTTAGGGACTATAGGGAGTATTTTTTGTCTTGCTAGTCTTCGACACAAGAAAAGGATGTCTAAAATTCCTTTTCTTGTGTCGATCTTGTCCTTCTTGATTCCATTCGTTAAAAACTCCTATTCTTAGTTTACATATATATTACTGTTTCTATATATATAACGTTTTAATATATATATATTAATTAATAGTATAATATAATTATTAATTATATAGTATAATAGTAGTTACTTTTTTTAGTTTTCTTTTTTTTTGATTTCAATTTTGATGAAATACTAAATAAATAAAAAAATAAGAAAAAACTTCTATTAGTATAGACAAAATTTTAATGATAGATCTAATGATAAAAAATATTGTGTCAGCCGGGGAAGCAGGAAAAGGAAATGAAGTTATTCCCCTTTTTTATTCTATCTTTGAAAGGTTAAAAATACTATACGTTCGTAATCTACTAATTTAATTTAGTTCCTTTTTCAAAAAGAAGATAAAAAATTGTTCTGATTATTAGCAGTTCAACGGGACCCCCTCGAATCAGACAAAGAAGGAAGAGTTGGGCCCCGTTGAGTTCTTATGTTTTCACGTCTATAACTCAGTTCATCCAATTTTTACAGGGATGAACCTAATCCTGAATATGAACCATAAAAGAAAATACCTATTAAACCTATCACAGGAATACCAGCTACAGTACCTATT